GGTCAACGATTGCGTGAGTTACTGAAACAATCCCAATCAGCCCCTCTCACAGTGGAAGAACAGATAATGACCATTTATACCGGAACAAATGGTTATCTGGATGGATTAGAAATTGGACAAGTAAGAAAATTTCTCGTTCAATTACGCACTTACTTAAAAACGAATAAACCTCAGTTCCAAGAAATCATATCCTCTACCAAGACATTAACCCCTGAAGCAGAAAGCTTGTTGAAAGAAGGTATTCAAGAGCAACTGGAACGTTTTCTACTTCAGGAGAAAGTATAAAAAAAGAAACGAAACGGATCATTCTTTTTTTTGATTCTTTAGTCAATTTTATTCTTTAATTTGAATTAAATTTTTCAGAAATTCTATAATATAAATAGAAGTCTATAAGTTAAGTATATATATAAAGAAGTATATAACTAATATCTGTTTAATATGAAATCTTCAAGCATTCAGAAATTCTTTCTTATTCTATTTCTTTCTTATCTTTTTTTCGAAATAGAATATATATAATATAATACAAATGGAAATAATAGATAAATATCAATATATTGATATCTATATTGATATTGCGTCCAATAGGATTTGAACCTATACCAAAGGTTTAGAAGACCTATGTCCTATCCATTAGACAATGGACGCTTTTCGCTTTTTTTGACTTTCCTTTTGTAAAAAAAAGAATGGGCGAAACCTTTTTAGCAATTGTGTATTGAAGTGAATTCAATACACAATTGCTATTAGACAATTCTAATAGAGAAAATGGTCTCTATTAAAAATAAAAAGAGGCAATTTTTAATTTAGAGCGGGTAGCGGGAATCGAACCCGCATCGTTAGCTTGGAAGGCTAAGGGTTTTAGTCGACGTCGATTGATCATTTTTATATTTTTAACGTCTCTAATTCAAAACCGAACATGAAACTTTGATTTCATTCGGCTCCTTTATGATGGCTGGAGAAATTCCCAAATAAAATAAGACGGGAACGAAATCAAAATTCGACCCATAACATCTATGTTAGCTTTTTTTTCCGTCTGGGTGCTTTCACAGAAAATTTTGCTTTCTAGATGATCCTTCTAGAAGATAGATCAGGAGAACTCGACCAATCTTTCTAGTTACTTCGTTCTTTATTTCTATTTAATGGAATCCTTAGGAAAAGTATTTTGTTTCTACCGAGCTAAAACAATATAATATGTCGATGTCTTTAGTAAACTAAAGTTCTCGTTTAATAGCTATTTTGCTTCAATTTTTTCTATACCAAACAATGAATAAAATTGAAGATTTAGTTACGATTAGAAAGAAACTTTTCTAGCTTTATCCATGGATCCTCTTGTTATACTTATTGAATTGTAAATAGTCATCCAATTCAAAAATTATGTTTCGTAATTTCATAATCCAAATTTACAATTGATTAGAGTCTTGGGATACAAATTACGAGAATCTATAATCTTCCTTGAATCTTTCATTGAAAGGGAAAGGACTAAATCCTTTTAAGAAATAAAGTTTTTGATCGGAAGATGAATCAAACCGAGAGACCCTTTAACTATTAAAGGGATTAAAGGAACGAATCACACTTTTACCACTAAACTATACCCGCTACAATGCAATTATTGCATATAAATAGACCTTTTGTCGAACAAAATAATCGGGGGTGTAATAAAAAAAATCTGAAAAAAATTCGAAAATTCTAGCGTTGACTTAATAAAATTAGTAAAAGCAGAGTCGATTCCATTTTTTTTATTTAAGATCTTTTTTGTCTAAAAATCCATCGGATGAGTCTTTTTAACTTTAACAAAAAAAGGCCCGGCTGGGGATTGACCAGGCCAGGCTATTAAAATAAAAAAGATCTTTTACTTGTGTTTTGACGAGACAAAATAAAAAAAGGATTCTCTATTTCTATTATTGTGGTTTGATTTATCTTTCGAGTTCGCGCCTTTTCTTTATCTAATCTTTATCTAAATTTTTTATGTAAATAGAATTACTGCGAAAGTTCTATAAAAAAAGTTATAGAATAGTAATATATATAGTATATATAAATATATGATAAATATATTTATATAATAAAAAAGAAATTCTATATATATAATAAAATATAGAAAATGAAAAAATATATATATAATATATAGAATAATCTAAATATAGAATAATCTAAAAAAAAAAAAGAAAGCTTTTTAAGAATAAAGTGGAGAAGGTTCTTTTTCAAGCCTTTTTTTGTCTAATGGAACCTAAGTAAGTATCCCTTTTCGATTAGGAGAGATGGCTGAGTGGACTAAAGCGTTGGATTGCTAATCCATTGTACGAGTTAATCGTACCGAGGGTTCGAATCCCTCTCTTTCCCTTTCTCCTTTTGATGATGTGTAATAGATAAAATCCTAATAAAATTCGAGCATTTCCACTAATTAACTAAAGCAATAAAAAACCTTTCTTTTTTATTCTTCACGTCCCGGATTACGTCCTGGATCATTAGATAGAAATCCAAATTTGAAGAGAGAAACAAAGAATATAACTACAGTGTATACAAAAAGTTTGAGAGTAAGCATTACACAATCTCCAAAATCTTACTAAAAAAAAAAAAGAGAATAGATTCTCTATTTTTATACCAAATATCTAATTTTGATACCAATAAATCAAGTGATTTCTAGAAAAATAAATAAAAAAAAGGTTTCAGAACGTCATTTGTAAATAGTCGAGTCTTTCATATTCAAACAGATTTGCATACCAACATCTAGATATTTTTTTTGGTGAACTCGAATCTAATTAGGTTCTTTCATTTAGGGAAAAGAGGATAAAATTTAGGAAATAGAATGATCCAGATTTAATATGTCTACCAAAAAAATGCAATGTTTGGATTGAGAGTTCCTTCATACGTCAATATGTTTTTTAATCTTTTGAGTTGGTGGAAGAATCAAAATCGTGAATTTTTTTAAGACAGTATTAATAATTTCATCGAAAACTTACAGCGGCTTGCCAAACAAAGGCTAAGAGAAGAAAGAAAAGAGGTATTACGGGCATAACATCCACGATTGGATTCAAAAAGGCGTAGGCCTCCGGCAATTTGGCGACTAAAAAAGTGCTTGAAAAAAGGGCAGAATTAAAACAAATACAGACCAAATTAAATATATTAAGCATAACAAAAATTGGTGTTCTTGTGGATAATTTAATTTTGATTGAGTTATTAATATATTTTTTATATAAGGAAAAAATAAAGAAAGATAGTCTAAAAAGACTTTATTGAACTTACTCAATCAAAAATCCTTTCATTCTCTTATGAGAATTAAAGAAATAATATTTTCATACAATATCTTAATTGAATTCTATCTAATGATCAATAAAATAAGTTTACTTTGCTATCTACACATGTCAAAACTCTAGCACTAATCTAATCTATATTTAATTTTTACTTAAATTGAATTGACGAACAACCAATAGAAATATTACTCTTTTAGTAGTCTTGAATAAAAATTGAAATGGGGCGTAGCCAAGCGGTAAGGCAACGGGTTTTGGTCCCGCTATTCGGAGGTTCGAATCCTTCCGTCCCAGAGTACAGTCATTGCGGAATCAATCTTCTATTGCCTTTGTACACCATCTTTCTCTTTCTGTTTAAAAATCCAATTTTTTAAGAATAAAATATTGAAATGAAAAGAAGAATAAACTTCTTTTTCATCATTTCAACCGAATTCAAAAAAATCTATTTGCTTTTTTAATTTGTGTGTGATGCGGTTAAGTAAGGTAGAACCATAGATTCTAAGAGTTTTAATAAAAAAAATATATATATATATAGAAATATGGATTTCTATTCAAATTTCTATTTTACATAGATACAATCTAAGATGGGATTCGTTTGAATTCTGACTGAACCTTTTACGCGTAAATTCACTATTCCATTCATAGAGAAAGAAAAAGTATAGATTGCCATATACTGACTGAACTATGACTATTCATGATTCCATAATTGAATCAATTACACAAACTAGAGGAATGTTATGGTAAAACTTCGTTTAAAACGATGTGGTAGAAAGCAACGTGCGACTTGAATTGAAGGACATGATCTGCTGTGGATTTTTTGATCCGCCACTTTTTATATAGGAATATAGGTGCTCTTGACTCGACATTTTGTGTTCTATTTTACTATAGTCCTACACTTTTTTGGAATATAAAAAAGAGTACAGGATGGAGCTCGAGGAGAATAGAAAGTGTTTATTCCTTTCGCAGGAGTAAGGATCTAGGGTTAGTGCGAATCAATAAGTTGGAACAACTTCGTAAGTCTTTTTATTTTTATATTGAAAAAAAAAAGTCCTTTCAAGCAATTTTACAATGGAAATTTTCTTAAAATTGTAAAATTCTTTGAATAAAAAGTCTATCATGCGTGAATCAAGCGTTTGTATGATTCTTTGATAGAAAGAAAAGAAATCATAAACAAAATAAGGGGCTTGTTGCTGCCCTTTTTTAATAAAACGATTCAAGATCACCGAAGTCATGTCTAAACCCAAAGATTTAAAGTAAGGATAAAGAATCCCTAAAACAAGGAAATCCTGTTTTCAATTGTTTGAACAACTAGATCAAAATGAAGAATCAAAATTGATTCTAAAAAATGAGACAAACAAAAAAAAGGGTTAGAGACTACTCAAAAAAAAAAGTACTTAAGGATTCTCTGTTGAGATATTTGAGAGTTATTTAACTTGAGTTACGAGAGTACGAATGTTACGAATGTTTTTTATGGAAAAAATATTTAGGGTTTCAATACTGGCTAGTTGATTTAATGTTTTGATTAATCTATTTAATATTTGAATTTTATACAGAGAGTTAACTTCTACTCATTGAATTTTTTTTCTCGAGCCGTACGAGGCCAAAACCTCTTATACGTTTCTAGGGGGGGGTATTATTCATATACATCTATCCCAATGAGCCGTTTATCGAATCGTTGCAATTGATGTTCGATCCCGAAGAGAAGGAAGAGATCTTCGCAAGGTGGGTTTTTATGATCCGATAACTAATCAAACTTATTTAAATCTTCCTGCTATTCTCGATTTTCTTAAAAAAGGCGCTCAACCAACAAGAACAGTTCATGATATTTCAAAGAAGGCAGGGATTTTTACGGAATTAAGTCTTAATAAAACGAAATTGAATTAATGAAATATAAAAAAGAGGATGTGAAAGACTCGTATATAGCTTGGTATCAAATTTTATTTACTCTTTTCTTTCCTCCTCTTTCGCTCCCATCATATGTATTTTCGTTTATTAGAATTTCGATTTTTTATTAGTAATTAGTATTCCTCCTAAGGTACGAATACTACAAAATACCCTGCTAACAACTACTATGTTTTATAATCATAAACAAATTTATGAAAATAATTTGGGGTCCATTTTACTGTATATAAAATTATATATATAAAATAATATATTAATTCTGAATAAAACGAATATAGATATTAATAGATTATTTTATAAATATATTATATGAATAATGAATAAATTATTCATAAAAAATGAATTTAAAAAAGTATAAAAAGATTTGAGATTACCCTAACTGGCTTAGTTGTCATTCATTGTATGAACTACCAAACCAAGGGGTTAAGCTTTTTTATTTATTTTTTCTATTCTTTTAACTATATGAAAAATTCACATGAAAAATTCACAATCATATTGACAACAGTGTATGGACCAAATATAATTCTCTCATAGATAAATAGGTCCATTTATCCCTGACGCACACATTACTGGATTTTGCGTTTTTTTCTTTATTCTGGTTGTATCTACATATTTGCAGTACTTTCTTTTTTTTGTTTTTGGGGGTTGCTAACTCAACGGTAGAGTACTCGGCTTTTAAGTGCGACTAGCATCTTTTACACATTTGTATGAAGAAAAGAATTCGTCCAGATCTGCGGTAGAGTTTGTAAGACCACGACTGATCCTAAAAGGAATGAATGGAAAAAATAGCATGTCGTATCAAGAGAGAATTCCGATAACTTTTTTTTTCTTTTCTCGTCGGTACAACCTTGTTTTCGATGTCGAAAAAAAAAAAGGAATTCCAATTTGGGTCAAATGAATAAATATAAATGGATGGATAAAAAAACCAGTTTTCCTGATTCCAGGAAAAAAAAGAAACGAGCTTCCATTCGTAATTTGAAAAATTACCCGATCTAATTTAATGTTAAAAATAGATTAGTGCCTAATACGGGTATGGGAAGGAATTTTTTTCTTGCGTGTTATTATCAATTTTTTCATGAGTCCTAATTATTTTTTTCCCTAGTCCGTTTGGGTTAGGTTGGAGATGGATGTGTAAAAGAAGCAGTATATTGATAAAAAATAGATATATTTCCAAAATCAAAAGAGCGATTAGGTTAAAAAAATAAAGGATTTCTAATCATCTTGTTTTGTTATTGTAGAATATAACGAACAGAAACCTATTAAAGCTAGAGAATCCGGTTAGCAGTTTCCCTGTTTATGAGGTATCTATTGCTTTCATAGTCTAATACCTTATTTTGACTGTATCGCACTATGTGTCATTTCAGAACTCAAGAAAATCAAGATTTTACCTTCAGTTCAAATCGAATTTCAATCCAAATGGAGAAATTTCAAGGATATTTAGAGTTCGATGGGGCTCGGCAACAGAGTTTTCTATATCCACTTTTTTTTCGGGAGTATATTTATGTACTTGCTTATGATCATGGTTTAAATAGATTAAATAGAAATCGCTCTATTTTCTTTGAAAATGCAGATTATGACAAAAAATATAGTTCACTAATTGTGAAACGCTTAATTTTGCGAATGTATGAACAGAATCGTTTGATTATTCCCACTAAGGACTTGAACCAAAATCACTTTTTGGGGCATACTAGTCTTTTCTATTATCAAATTATATCTGTTTTATTTGCAGTGATTGTAGAAATTCCATTTTCCCTGAGATTAGGATCCTCTTTCGAAGGAAAACAATTAAAAAAATCTGATAATTTACAATCAATTCATTCAATATTTCCCTTTTTAGAAGACAAATTCTCACATTTTAATTATGTGTTAGATTTACAAATACCTTACCCCATCCATCTAGAAATCTTGGTTCAAACCCTACGTTACCGGGTAAAAGATGCTTCTTCTTTGCATTTTTTTCGGTTCTGTCTATACGAGTATTGCAATTGGAAGAATTTTTATATTAAAAAAAAAGCAATTTTGAATCCAAGAATTTTCTTGTTCTTATATAATTCTCATATATGTGAATACGAATCCATATTTTTTTTTCTACGCAAGCGGTCTTCGCATTTACGATCAACATCTTATGAAGTCCTTTTTGAGCGAATATTATTCTATGGAAAAATACAACATTTTTTAAAAGTCTTTGTTAATAATTTTCCGGCGATCCTAGGGTTGCTCAAGGATCCTTTCATACATTATGTTAGATATCACGGAAGATGCATTCTGGCAACAAAGGATACGCCGCTTCTGATGAATAAATGGAAATATTATTTTGTTAATTTATGGCAATGTTATTTTTCCGTATGGTTTCAAT